CCTACTGTGCTGTAAAGACAGACTCTGTCCCTTAGTGAAAGCGAAAAAAAAAGTAAATTCATGTGAGAGTTGCAAGAATCGGAGGCTGCTTAGAATTAGGAGTCTGACCTTTACCTTTCTTTGGTGCATTCGTCTCTAAGCTCTAAGTATGTTATTTCTTTACGAATATGTTTTTTTTTTAATGTCATTATCTTCCCTTCCTCGCCTCGGTAAAGTAACTAATACCAGTCTCGATCTCCTCTAGGGCTAAATATAAGTAAATTAGTCCTTCTATCCCGAATTGCTAGTCTTACTCTTTTACCTTCTTATCTGATTTAACTAGTCTCAGGGACATCTCTTTACATCCGGCCATTCCTTCTTACCTTTTTAATTAACTCCTAATGCCGAGATAAGGCATTGGTATGTTTTATTTGGTTTTGCCTGCAAGGGTATAAGAAGAAGTAAGGAAAGCACAGCTTTGGCTTTCCCGGGATCTCTCCTTGGCTTACTGGACTTCCTGCTTTACTTCTTTACCGAATTACCCGATTGCTAGCACAGGAAAGAGGGAGAGAAGGAGTGTAATAAATTTAAAACCTGATTCCCCGCACGCAACAAGCTTTAAACCGAATTCCTTACAGCAGTAGCTGTGCAGTGGGAATAGTCGCCAAATAGACTGAATTAGTCTTAGTGCCGTAGTAGGATTGATTACCTTCGTCACCTTCCCTCTGTCCCTTAACTGCTGACAGCAAGCATTCCTGGGGCAAGTAATCTGTCAAAGAATAGAAAAGAGAAGTAGCATCCTCCTGGTGGAAGGTTTGAAGGAAATAAATCATCAGCTGTGGGATGCTTAGACGGTACTGGTGCTTGAGTAAGCGGTGCTCCCTTTCTGTTTGCAATTACCGCTGCAGAATAGTCATCCCTAAAAGAAGCTGTTTTCAAATTAAAATAGGTTGCTTTTAGATTAGAATAGGTTGTTCTCGAATAAGCTCTTTGAAAGATAACTGAATGCGTTTAGTCCCTTGGGGATGGGTCTGCATGCACTCAGGGGCTCTTTTTAGCACTTTTGAGGAAGTGAAGACGAATAGTCGACTTTGTTGCCTGCTTGACGGCTTTCATCTCCTGATGTAAGAAAAGGTGTTCTATCGCATTCTTTTAGCTGCAAGGGAACCGTCTGTAGTGGTTGAAGTAGAGCCAAGCAGCGATGGACTAAGCGAGTCAAATAACGCTGGTGCGAACCATGTTGGATGACGGGTGAGGGTGAGAAAGAAGTCCTGCTCTGCTGCCCTGTGTTAAGCAAAGTGAGTTTACTTCGTTTCAGGCCATGTTATTCAGTCTCATGGAACTAAACTCTTAGATGCAGCATGCAGCCGCCTCCATCCATCGGCACATCCGCCCCGCTTAGCCGCATTGTTCATCTTGAAAGGGAGCCGCGAGGTGCTGTCATGTCAAGCCCAAGGTTCGTTCTACTGCTGTCAAATTTCTGCCATTTACACGGGGGGTCTTCTTGCAACGATCTTCGTTTCTTCAGGAATGGTGTCGGTCAATTGGTGTATAGGCCATCTCGGTCCAGTTTAGAATTGACCTCTCTTTTAAATCCCGCTTCCTTGTTAGCTGGGAAACCCCTCCTCTATGAAGCAGAGAATGATCGATCGAAGACTGAGAAGATAGAATAAATAATATGTTTTAAGCATCGGTTGCGACATCGAATGAGACTTATCCAGGGAGCAAAGGGAAAAGGAAGACCGAGTGGGATCCAGGAAACTAGCGGACTGATCACTAATAAGGCTCCGTCCATCTGAGGAGGAATGCTGCTAAGAGCGGATATGCCCCATCTCTCGAGAGAAAAGTCCCTAAACTAAAGTATTCCTCCAACAGGTAATTCGTCGAAAAGACTAGCATCGTCTTTGTCACAAAGATGTGGAACTTCGATATAGAAGCTCTTTCGCCGCTAGTAAGCGGTTTAACCTCTCCTTTGTTCACTCGTGTCCCTTACCAAAACAAAACGTTAAGGCACTGCAAAGGCATAAGAAAGCATATAAGATAGGCTCCAACCAAAAAAAAAAAATAAAGAAGGAAACTAATGCTAATGGATCCGTTTTTCTAGATGACATAGCCCTTGAAAGCCCTATTATGAGCAGGAGAGGATTGGGGCAAAACTAGAGGGGAGAGCTATTGAGTCACTACCTAAGAATATATCCTTTTAGCTTACAGAGGATAAGGATAAAAAAGATATTTTTGAAAGCGCTACGATATAACTCTTCGAGGCATAGCGACCTTCTTTAAGCCATATTGACGCCGTGTCAAAGACTCTTTATTCTAGGTTAGCTCTCGAGTAAGCGAGAAAGAAAGCATTCTTCGCTCCATGAAAACAAGTAAGTATATCTTTAGTGAGCAAGAAGAATAGAATGCTCAACATCAACAGGATGTACCTTATCCCTTTGGCCAGTCCAGTCCCTCTTTAGCATCTCAATAATTCGCGCTGTTCATAAAACATAAAAAGAGTTGGTGTCTTGGTTTGCGCAATTGAAGAATAAAATTAAGGGCTTGTTCTCAGATGCCCATAAATTGCCCATTTGCAAAAGCACTAGGCATAGAAGGGGCTGTTATGAAGAGTTGTGCAAGTGACATTTTCAACTAAAACGATAAATAAGCCAAAAGCGCACTTTAGATATACTATACTCTAGCTTTAGAGTTATAGGCTGCGACGGTGGAAGTAGAGGTTTAGGCTTGCCCCTGCTAGACTTTGCCTGCCATCTTACTAGAAGAAATCTTCCAAGTTTCAAGGGTGCCTTTGTAGCAAGAAGGAGCATCGACTGTGAGGGAATGGTCTCTTGCAAAGAATATAGGGAGGTATTGCCCATACATAGGTGCTGTGCTCATGCCCATGCCATGGGCAATGCCGCAAAAGTTCAGGGACGGCCGTAGCTACAGGTTATTATTTTTTTTTAAGATTACATGCTTCCACAAACAGAAGCCCTGATACGAACTGGGCCGGTCTTTCATATGTTTATAACAGCTAGACAAAAGCATTCCCACTACGGTGGAAGAGATGATTCGGCCAACCAACTAGAGGACAAGGTAAAGCAAAGTCATTGGAAAACCTGACGTGGGCTCGCAATAGGCCCAGCCCAGCCGAAAAGCTTTGGTATAGGAAATAAATAACCTAGCTGTGGAGGGGTCCCCGCGCTAAGACTTTGCACTTGGCTAGTTCGCGTGGATCACTCATCTCTCAACGTGATTCCATGATGATCGAAGGAAGGCTTTGGTGAGGAAAATAATTCCATACTATGCCCTGGGTCTTGGTCTTTATCAAGGCTATTTGAACTAATCCGAATCAGAAAAAGAAGAGGGGGTTTTTAGGCTGTGACAAGGTCCAAAAGAGATAAGTCTAGCGGGAAGAAGGGCGAAAAAAGAGAGAGCGTGACTCGTATTCTTATATTATAATAGATATATATATATCTAAATAGAATAAAGAATTCTCAGTCTTGTTCGCCACAAGGAGGAAGCTAGCCTATGTGGAAGAAAGCATATTCAACACAAAATAGTCGTCTTCTTAGTGCTTCTTTTCAGCGGAACAGAAAGATATCCTATACTAGGCCATAAGAAACTGCGTCTTATGGTCCGGTCCATAGTTAGACCTTCCCCAATCCTCTCGTGACGATCCAGGTATACTAGAATGTAGGCCTTTAGCTCCTTATCATTAGCTCTTGCGCTTTCATTTAAGGTCATTATAAAAAGCCAGCCCTTGAAAAGACATATGCAAACCCATAGACATAGACAAGCTGGAGAGACAGGCATAGGACTACCAAAAGCTCACTACAATCTACAATCGGGGATCCCTAAATGCCTATTGGATTGGATGACAGACAGGGACCTCGCCTCGTATAGAACCAACCCCAAAAAAGGTCACTGGAAATGGCTGCCTCACTGCGTGGACTCCTACCATCGAAGCAAACTAGCCTGGCCCAACATGTAAACTTTCTCCATGAAATGGGCTTACCCTATGATTGCCGGCCAACAAGCACCACCTGTAGCGAATCCACCGGCGCAACAGCCCCCAGTGTACACAGATGACCGCCATGAGAGTCCAAACCTACCGAACGGGTATTGGGCTCTTCACCGTGTCATTCTGACGTATGTCCATAGCATGGGGACACCTGATGGGGGACCGATGCCGTCCCACAACAAGGCGCGGCGGGTCTTTGAGCTCGTTGCGAAAGATAGATGAAATAGTAAAGAAGGCCTACTTCACATCTTGCAAGTTATTGCGGAAAACCCCAATAACAATGCCATTTTACGTGAGGCTGATTTGATCTTTGCCGATATCCGGAACAAGGGAATCCGGGATGCCGACCTTGACGAATATTCATTTTTTGAATCGTGAGGGTGTTGTATTATTTGTTATTTTCCAGTGATGGTCTTATTTGGGAGCGGGAGCCGCCTCGGGATCCCCGGGATTCGGGATCCTCCGCAGCCCAATACAAGTGTATGCTTAAGCAGGCTACTCCCCGAAAATGCCTACGGAAGGTGGGGTAACATTATACTGCCTGTGGGTTCCTCAACCTAGTAGAGTTGGTTCCAAACCTTGAGACTTGAAAGGGGGTGCCCTCGCCCAGAAAGAATAAGCGAAAAAGTACTACTATTGGCCTGGCCCCACAGATATGAAGAGGGAGCTTAGCGACCTATCCTGTACCTGTAAACAAGCGAAGCTATCAAGTAAGGCAAGCTATAGCAAGGGAGTAAGTCAAGAATTTTAGTAGTGATAGAAAGGAAGCACGGATAGCGAGTTGTTATTCTAAAGTCTCATTTATATAAACAATACCGGCTTCAAAGGCAGTCCATCCTGCTAGTTCATGATTGATAGCTGTCAGGTAGGCCGCCCGTTGTTTTAAGTTCGATCATTGACAAGGTTCAAACAAAGAAAGGGTAACCGTTGTGAAATAAGAGCACTCGATCGAAGACAATGTCAATTGGCCAAGCCATAAGCACGATGAGCAAGCCGCCCTGGTGCCAAGCTAAGTCCCAAGCTAAAGACAAGGATCACATCTATAAGAGCAAAAGCAAAGACCCGAATATCTTGAACTCAAAGAAAACCAAGCTTTCATACCAGGAAATCGAAGATGTGCCAAATCGTTCTCTATTGAATCGTAGTCTAGAGCCAAATGAAACTGATTCCACTTGACTTGAGCAAGAATAAGTAAATTTCCCACGGTCAAGCCTAGTAGAGCTCCTAGTCCGACAAGACTAGCAAACATGCTACCACAGAAAGGAAGGGAAAGAGATCGGAAAGCACGCAACCAAACTGAACGCCAGCGCTTTCACTGGGAAAGTCTCCGTCTCTAGCCGCATTAAAGCCCGGATGGAAAGCCCAGGGAATGAAATAAGTTACTCTACCCTACGTCGAACAAGAGTTGGCTTCCTTTCTAAAAGGCCGGCCTACTATGCTGCCTTTGCTTGCTGCCTTAGCTAGCTCCCTTTCGTACCGGTTCCCCAAGGTCTGATTCTGCCCTTAACCCGTGGAGATAACGAGATTTACTAATGATTTTATCGGTGCGAAGAATAGCCCCACTCCTATATCCTCAAATATTATATTTTAGTTAGCTACTCACTCAGTCCACAGATTCGGATTAGTCAAAATAGAACTAGACAGATCAAGGAGAGAGAAGGCTCATCGATCAGTATTAGCTATGGTTCCATTTGTTTATTCAGTCAGCCAGGCAGAAGTGGAAAATTAAATAGATAGAGTAGATCCTATTCTAGATGGATTAGATAGAAACCTTACCTTAGCGTGATTCCATGCCTTACTTTCCCGATAGCGGAATCTATAGATGTTCCCATGGAGCGGTAACTAGGTCCAGTGCCCAAAAAGGGAAGCTTATCGAAGGGAGGAGTGGAAGCTGCTCTGCCAATGCCCTGGCCAAGAGACGACTTATATCTACATCCATCCTAAGAAAAAGCCAGTGAAAGCTCTCTTCTAGGCCCACAGCAGACTCAATAGCTGCAGTTACGGATTCCATTGCGACAAGATCGTATTCTTCCTTTTCTTATTCTAATAAGGCATTGATGCTCCTGTCGGGCGATTCATTCTGTCGTTCGAATAACATCCCTCTCGGTAAGTGAAGCTCCCTCCACCCGCCGCCCTCTCTATCCGCTAACTTCGGTACCCGGGGCATTTCCCTCACATGCTGAAGAAAGAAAGCCCCTCTCTTTTATTTATAACATTTCTAAATAAATTTACCCAGCCAAAACTACTTCCTTTATTTCTAGTTTTCCCCGTCAAGTTGAAGAAGACTCGCCCCCGAGTCGTTAGTGCTTTCTTCACCATAATAAGGAAAAAGATCAGAAACTTTCAATGTTTCTGAAACCTCATACTCAGCTGGTAGTTCAATCTTGTAGGCATTTTCACCAATGCGTTTGAGAACTTTGAATGGTCCATCAGCTCTAGGCTTGAGCTTAGCAAATTGTCCTCGCGGGAAACGCTCCTTTCGAAGATGAACCTACACCAGATCACCTTCTTTGAACTCAGAAAACTTGCGATGCTTGTTAGCTTGAGCTTGATACTTATCATTTTGCTTAGTTAGAAATTTTCTCGCTCATGCAACTTAGAAATTTTCTTCAACCGCATCTCCACTAAAGTTGTGAGTAGCTGGAAGTGGAGCTAAGTCCAGAGGACTCTCGGGATTTTGGCCATAAACAGCTTAAAAAGGACTACTTCCACTAGCTTTAGATTAGGAGTCGAGAGAAGTCTTCGAAGAACTGCCGTAATGGCGAAAGACGAATCAGGGAAGGAGGCAAAACGATTCATAATCACTTTGCTTACGCCCTCTTCCCACCAGTACCCATAAGCCCGTTAGGGTGCGAAGCCAAGGCTTCAGGATGGAGAATAAAAACTATCATTCAGTGCCCTGCAATGCTGGTGGTCACAAGATGTACCATCCCAAGATGTGTACACTCGTGCTGGTAGCCGGCTTCTTACTCCAGATTGAGCGACGAGAAGGAATTAGCCCTCTGCGTCCTTCACAAGATTGGTCTTCGACACCAACCCATCATTGCGTGGGAACCCTATATAGATAGGGCACCTTGGTATGACCTAAGGTGTGAGCTGCATGACTGTCATCCATCCATGACTGGATGCAAACTCACTTAGGTTTTGTAGACCATGTTAGTACCACGAAGGTACCGGACCGCCTAAGACGACTACAGATTCCCAAGTCACAAGCCCACGGGCATCTCTAATGATTTTCTCCAGCCTCACCCCTTGGCGCACCCATCCGAGTTCACCTTTACCCTCCGAAAAGACCAGGAAAGAAAGAGAAGCAAAGATGCAACTCTTAGTTAGTGATGCTTACCAATGGAGGGAGGATGTGGCCAATACAGATCGAGCCAATTCAAAGACGGGGATTTGAACCCAGAAGAACCATCTCCATTTCTATTTAGCAAACCAATGACCTTGCTCTTCTTCCAATCCACCTACCCAATACCAAAGAAAGTTCTTCCGTTAGGCTCTATAAGCCCGAAGCGAAGATATAAAGCTTTACGAATAGATCCGCGGAAAGTAATTCATTCAAGAAAGCCTGTGCAATCTCTAATTCAGATAGATTGTCCCTTCTTTGCGGTTTTCTTTGTTCTGCCCCCACCCCAGGTCGAGGTATACCTTTTGCCCTAGCTAGATTCCATTCAAAGGCAGATGCTGCCCTCCTCACTGAATAAGCAGATAAAGTTATAGTTGCCGCTAATAAAAGAGTTATTTAGCACCTTCCAATTCCAGGTGGAGATGATGTACTAGCTTTTTGACCAGCTTCGTAACCAACCTCTCTGGAGTTCCTTGGTTCTCACTCCTTATTCTTTCTTTTTCTTCGCCTAGGGCTACACGGCACTAACTTTCTTACTTGTACGGAGAGCTACACGCCCCAAGCTTTTAGATAAGCTAAAGCAAGGGGTTTCGTCGTCGCAGTTGCCCTTATTAGATGGTCTGTCCAGGAAATAACTTCCTTTTTTCAGGAGAACCCCAAAAAGATAATGTCATCCAAGTTTGGGTTTAGTTATGCTTTAGTGAAGGCTTTCTCGGTCTTTAACTGGGGGCTGTAGAACTAATATTGGGCGGCTCTAAACGATGAACTACTTTAGCGACTGGGGGGGCCGGTTCCCTAAACCAAGCCTTTCCTTCTCTTCTTATAGCATAGCCCTTGCTTGGGCAAGGAAAGGCTCTAAGAAGAGGTTCGGTGGGAGCCAAGACGAATTTTTAATTTCATTACCACCAGACCACTAACTAGCAGCGAAAGGTGGAATAGCAAGATTTGACCTTATTATTATCTTTTTATTGATTCGAGAAAACCTTGGATTTTAAGTTGAACCCGCTTACGGACTTGAGTTGCTACAACTGGAAAAAGGGAGCACAGGTTTGTTTGCTTATCTGAAGCCTAGAATCGTCCTCTTGTGCCATTACAACTTCAAGAAAGAAGGCCCCCTTGCACTAATACTAAATATTTAAAGAGAAGAAAAGGTAAGGGAAGGTTCCGAGAAAGAAAAATCCAAGACTTCGGTTAGCGGGGAGCGCCCCTGTCCTCTTTTCTCCCCCCCTTTTCTTTTGAGAAGCCGAACCTAGTCTTTGTGTGAGTTGTAGCGGATCACGTGGCTCGATGGAGGTTCCTCAGCGTCTTTTGTTTGAATGACTACCGCGTGCCATTTTACCTCAGTCATTTTGTCCTACTTGCTTTTTTTCGAATATCCTATAACGTACCATCTAGGTCTCGTCTTGTAAGCCCGGAAGGGAAGATGAAAGTGCTCCTTCTTCTTCTTACTCCCGCCCGATCAGGGAGAATGACTCTTTAAAATCTAGGATCCGACCACTATTTGGTACACTGGACTATGTTGGTTTCCAAGAGATCACTGATAAACGGGTACTCCCGGATGGAAGGAAGGTACATATCGGAGATATAATTATCTTGCTCTAAGTTATTTTATTTATTGCCCTAAAATAGAATTGAGTACCTATTGGATGTAGGCGCGCTCTAGCATGGGGAATCGCTAGTAATCGCGGCACCGCCCATGAAAATAGTATATGTTGACAAAACGTAACATAGGGGAAAGTCCTTGTTGTCCTTTCTCGACGACAGTTCGCCAAGGTAGATCGAAAGTCCTATATAAATATAAGGAGGTACATCGCATTATTACACCGTCAAAAGAACAACAATGAAAGACGAATTTCAATACATCATCGATCTCATAAGTATCAAAAGCTCATGCTATTTGAACGCGCTTTACTAAAATGCTCCCAGCACCTTTATGAGCTCTAAGATAGAGTATTACCGGCGCCCGCGCTAATGGGATGGGTTTGTCCATTGGGATTAACGATCCTTAGAAACCTCCACAAGGCCATACGCTTTAGTTTTAGTCGCCGCTAAAGTGGTATTCTCCGAAAAACCGCGGTGATTGTAAATCCATCATTGGCTAAAGGCACGATGATTGACTAGTGCCAGTACCGCTTTTTGAAAGTAAGTGAAATAAGTGAACAAATGATAAGAATAGAAGATGGGGCTTGCTTTCTGACGGAACGTAGTGCGGATTTTTTTGCGTTTCGAAGTGCATGCCCTAATTTAACAATGTTATCTCGATTTCGTCATGTTGAAACGAGTTATATAGATACAGGCTTAATTTTTAGGCTGGCGACTTATTACTCTCGAGATTCTTCGAAAACGATTCAAGATGAAAGAACAAAAAAAAGCAAAACAGCTATTTATATTGTGTATATAAAGGAAACATCTATATTAGAGTCGCGAAACCGCTAACGAAAGGTAAGTGATTGATCTGCCGCTTTATTTACTAACATAGAAATGCCGTCAAATGGAAAGGCGGATATCCGTGATCGGTCTAAATCGAATGAGAAGGAACATGATGCACGTCAGAATCGATATAAGGAAAACACCGCTTCATTCAGCTCCACTTATCGCCTTACTAAAAAGAAAGGAGTTACACATAGTTTATGCTAAACCCTATAGGCTCTGCATATTGGAATTGCTTTACTTCTCGCTGGGAGTTATGTTCAACCAGCAGAGTAAAAGGATAGGGTTGAATATGGATTGAATGGAATAGGTCTTTCCCTAGCCGCCCTATAGAGGTCAACCGAAAATTAAAGGTGTACTTATAGGAAGACCCTTATTTCGTCACAGAACCACGATCATAGGATCTGAGTCCGATCTCGGAATCCCTTTGGTTTAGCATGGCAAATAGTTTTTAGGAGGGAACAGGGGCCTGTTGAATTTGTAAGACTCAAAACCTCCGTCAAACCTACTGAGTAATTACTAAGTTTTCATTGGATGGTTCATCTGCTCCCAAAAAGCATATGTATGTGCTTGGTGAGAAAGAAGTCCTTTTAGGTTATAGGGAAGGGGATAGTGTAAGGTTCCTCTCTATTGCCAAGAAGTAAAAAAGACCAAATTCCACCAGAAGGTATATCCTGAAGATATGATCAATCAGTCCAATGGGCACCAGAAGGCCTGGTAAATAGCCGGTATAACTTCCTTCACTCTCTGGTAGCGAGAAAGCTTCTGTAAATCAGAGGGTAGAAGGTGAAGCGGTGGTGGTGATCTAGTCTTCAAAAGAAAATATCGAAGAACTAGACAATACTTTACTTACCAGCCTTACTAGGCAAGACAGAAACCAATCCTAGAACTACAAGATGATACGACTTCTCCTAACGACAAGTAAAGGCATACCCGAACATAAAGGAGAGCGGCTTTCCCTCTATTAGAAAACAAGAATGGAAGTCCATCTAAATTAGGGGGAAAGGAGAAAGCTCAAGCGCGTGGCACAAAACAGTGGGTTCCTGATCTTGTCTTCCTTCAGGCTAAAGCTTCAAGTCTCAATCCGAAGTCAAAGAGAACTATTCAACAACATCCCTCTTTTCTACATACATTCCTGGGGTTTTTGGTTGCTTGGTTTGCTTAACGTTCAAAATTTCTATCGTCAATAGATAAGGGCTCAGACGATGTTATCTTTCCCCCTTCCTTGGGAAAGCGCTTTAACATTAGTGAAGACTAGCTATATATCATGCTACTTCAGCTAGAAGCTATATGCTTCTTTTCTTAAGACTAGTCTTAAGACTCATTCTATCCTATCTATCCACCTGAGAGAGATCACTCCTGTAAAGAGCCTCACCTAAAAGACCAGTAACAGCCTATTCTTGCAGACAGCGGATTCTCTTTCTTTATCTTCATCCGCCCCTACTCGTCTTTGCCCTGCCATTTCCAGTCATTTACAATGCCAGTGATTAAAAAAATAATAAGGAAGCCAGCTCATCTTTGATTCTAATGTGCCAATTCCTCTCTTCAATGAAAGATTGATCCGTCACTTCCCGAAGAAAAGGACTCCTAGAGTGTGAACCCAGGATCCGAGATGTGGAAACATTTGCCGAATCTACATACGCCGAAGCCTATAAATAAAAAATTAAAATTAAATATTATTGCTCCATCCGGAATTAATTTCCCACCTACCTTGGGATAAGTGGTTGCCGGAAGCTTGAGACTTGAATGGTAATGACTTTAACACCCGATTCTGGTATTAATATAACTTAATAAGTTAATCCCGTGAGGTAATCTATACCCGTGCTATAAGGAATATAAAAACGGACTTGTATTTTTCTTTTATAGGATACTGGAAATGAGACTACAGTAAGAGTCCGGGTGTAAGCTCAAGTAGTGGTAGCTCCGTGAATAACAAACTCTATATTTAATTCCTACCCACTAAGTAAAGGAGTCCAGTCTGAGTAGCTGGATCATCGAAAGACTTCCATTAGTGAATCGTTATAGCATTTTGTATCGATAGCGCTTCTTTTTGAGGAGATTCCGTCTTTGATCCATGCTTGCGATCTCGGTTGTGAAATTAAAATTATCTTTTGGCTTGGTAATGGTTTTCTTTTTCTTTAGGGAATGAATGTTGTTCCTTTGTTTCATCGCATAGAAGTTTTGTTTTGCCCAAGTCTGAAGATAGAGATAGATATGAATCATCCGCTGTGGAAGGAGATGCGGCACTTCCCATTTCATCCCTAGCCTTCGTCTCGTATAGGACATTAGTTCAGGTCAGCCCCTTGGTATGCAAAGATCAGTATCACGCGTAGGTGAATCATTAAATGAAGAATTTGCCAATTTCAATTTTAGTTATCGAGTGTAAATCAATGTTATGCCTTTTTCAGTGTTAGAAATATGATTGAAACCTTCACTTTCGAACCCTGTGAGGAGTCAGCTTCCAATTGAGTCGGTGTGTTAAGTATAGACTTTCCACATACATTAATAGGGCTTTTTAGCCATTCGACGTTTTGTCTCTTTTTTTCCCAATGCTGCCAGAAATATAAGAAATAATAGAAAGAAGCGGCTAAGCCCCTGCTTGATAAAGCAAAACTAAAATGCGGGTAGCTCGATCGCTTCGATTGGTTTCGGTCTAATCAATGAATGTATAGGGGTCCACCTAATCTTTCCGCAGGTACGATCTAGACGACCACATTCCTGTTCGCCTGGGCTAATCAATCCAATGGCTTCGCCCGTTCCAGTCCTAAACTAACTGGATATTCGGAGCCTATAGATCCCGCGTCGGATTGATCTGACTCCAGCGCCACCCCCACGAAATATTTTTCTTTGTTTCTTATATGGATGAATTCTTCTTCTATGCCAAAATTCCAAGTTTATTTCTTTCTCCAAGTCTTTTACTTTTCCGGTTTGCTTCTTGAACTTGAACGACCGGTTGTTGAGTCTTATTCCCCCATATGATCTGAGAAAGCCTCTTCTTCGTAAGAAAGCAAGGGCTAAAGCTCAGGGATGGAAGCCAAAACAAAGCGAAAGAAAACAGCATTCAAAGTGGAATGTCTAATTTTGTGGTAAGAATCGCCATTCGTAACCGCTGAAGCAGGAAGATCTGATCGCTACCCCTGAGTGAGAGGGGGTGTTTTCAGAGCAATCAAAGCAATCACGACGAACGAAAGAGGGCCGGATTCGCAAATGTGTGTTCTCGGGTTATGGATTTAACATAGTATAAATAGATTCGGCAAGAGATTGCGCGGCATAAGACTCTCTCGACCTGTTAAGCCCATACTGAAATTCCAGGACATTCATGAATCTACTCGAGCTCTTTGGCAGTCCTTACCCACCTTTCATGTAAAAAGGCGACTCGCAAATGTTTATGGTTCTAAGGGCAAGTACCTCCTACTAAACGTCCTTATTGAAAACGAAAGCGACACCCCTTGTTGAAATAAGATTCAATAAAGCAGACCACTTTTTTCCTTGGGCCGTAGAGAATAAAACAAAATTTCCCCGGAAAATAGGATAAGAATCTGATGTCGAAGAGGGATATAATTTTCCTTCAATTAATTATTGAACCAAGTAGTGGCTCTTTCCCGACCGGATGTTATCTAAATCCCTTAATTAAGGGAAGATGGAAATAATCCCTAAAAGTCTCAGTCGCAAGCAACCTAAATATGGCACCTGTCGCAGGGCCCCACTCGGATGACTGGTTTTGAGGAAAGGAACTATATCCTTACGTACTACGTTTTTAAGCTAGTCTGATACCCGAAGGCTCGGCTCTTGTTTAGAGTAGAGGTAGGTCTCTTTTGGAAGCGTTCGCCAGTGACTAGCTCAATCGAGGATTAAAGACGTGAAAGCTGAGTTCAAAAGGAAGGTGTAAACAAACAAAAAAGCTGAGGCTTTATCTCATTCTCATATAGTGTTGAATACACTTGCTAGAGAAAATGCTATTGGCCTTTTCGGCTTAGTCACTCTCTCGTCGTTCCGATTAAAGGATTGAACAAGAAGAGTTGCTACGTGTAACATAAAGAAGACTGAGAATCAGGGCTTCCTCTAACAAGAGAAGAAGCCATTAGTAGTCCAGGTTAGGCTTTCGGTTTAATACCAATCTCCCGCAGAGTAGTGTTAAAACAATAATAGTTGTATGGGCTCAGCCCTAGTTCTTAAGGCGAAGTATCACATGAAAGAGAAAAGTCAACATGAGACTCGAAAGACGCTCGGCGATAAAGAAAAGAAAATGACTCTTTCTTCGGTGGACATGGCGGAGGCTCATGCACTTACACTTAGGAAAGGTTCTGACCTGGCTTTTTATCTACAGCTATCTTCTGTTTGTATGTATGAAAACGGATTCATCTCAGGTCTTGAAAGCTTTTCATAGTCAAAAGTCGTCTACAGATCGCAGTCTGAGGCCTATTGTTAGTGATGTGCAGCAACTCCTGATGTCCCACCACAGCTGGTCGGTATAAAGGGTGAACAGATTAGCCAATGCTTCGGCCGATTGGGTGGCAAAGCATCTTCCTGACTGAAAGTGTCGACCTTACTGGGTGCAGAGTCCTCCACCAGCTAAGCTATTCTTGCTATTTTAAGAGAAGATCATCATTGTCTGACTTAGGCCTTTATGTCTTTTGATTTCAGCTTTCAATGCCCGGAATAGGAACGAACTGAGATGATTCGATAGTGGGAACTCATGAGCGCTCATCCATTCTTTGCCGGGAACCAGAGCAGGCATAAATTACCTTGATCGAAAGTGAGCCCGCCCTTCACGAAGCATGGAAAGTCAAAGGATGCGAAGAGAGCGCCACTACTCTCTTTCCGGGAAAGATAACTCCTAGGTTAGGCCGACAAGACATCAAGAGGGAGAGAAAGAAAATCCCCTCTACCGCTACCCCATAAAGAAGAGCTCGCTTCACTTGCTTACTAAAAAGCCAGGAGAGAAAGCCAAGCATTTTTTTTTTAGTACAAAAAAGTAAGATATTTATATACGTAAGCCCTCACATTATGAGACTGAAGGAAAGACTCCTGCTTCAAGGTCCTTAGATTAGACCACTGGCTTGTTTGGCCCGAAGGCAGAATCAAAGCCAGAAGGAATTACAGACAGAAGCACTTCTAACTCCCCTAAAATTTAGATCGAAGAAATGATAGGTCCGCCTATAACCCTATTAGCTCGAGAGCAAGAAAAGAAGGAGGGAGGGACTACTTAGACTACTTAATCGATAGAGCCCGGCACGATTACTGGATCGAAAGAAGCATAGGTACACTTAACACTAACCCAATCCAGATGAAACAACTCTTATCGGAACCCAGCTTCTCTTTTTTAGCGAATAAAGATTGAAGTAGCTCTTACACTTACTATATTTTAAATCTTTCTTATTTTTCATATGAAAGAAGGAGAAAGGGGGCTGCTACTGCAACCAAGCAATTGGTGCAGACGCTCTACGATGCAATCAGACAATGAGAGAGCGGACTCTCTTTCTCTAAGGGACACTTCCTCATTTTTTCCACCCTCCGTGCGTGGAGGGGGAGTACCATGTAGTTAGGAAGATGATCGATGCCTAAAGCATGTCTACTTAAGATCTCTATCCTTTCTGGTGATCAAGATATCCCAAGAAGAGAGACCTGACGGCGCGCCTTTACTAGAAGAGAAGGAAAGAAGACACTTACTAGAAATCTATTCCACTACCGCTTGATTTCTCTCTGTCCACAGCCATGACTCACCCACCTTTCCATCCCCCCTCAAAGATCCACCCGATCGATGAAGACTTGAACCGAACTCGCAGTGATCAAATCGACTTTGGAGAGTAAATCCTCAGGGCAAGCCAAAGGAAGGACGGGATAGAGCTCCAAGACAGGCTGAAGGCAGAGAAGGATAGACGAGACAAGGAAGCAAAGGAGAAAAGAAAGATCGGAATAGAATAGAGGTAACGGTTGAACGAACGGTAGACCCAACTCTGTATACTTAGCCGGAAGCAGGGCATTCCACCGATTCCACTTAGGGAGAAAGCCTTTCCCGTATCTATTTGAACCCGATCTTAAAATTTCTATCCGGTAGACTTGGTAAGGTAAAAGGGCCCCGACTTATTTGATTTCCAGAATTAGAGTTCGACCGCAGCTGCCCCTTTTTTGTTTTGGGGGGATCAAGTTCCTTGCCAACTATCGACCCCGATCTCTTTTAATTTATTTGGGGTATTACTAGCCTAGCCTTCGTCAATCACACTAAAGCAGAGCACCCAACTACGGCAAGGCCCCCTTAATTAAGGGTTAGGTTAGTCAATCCGGCCCGAGACGCGTTCGTTGACAAAACCGCCGTAGGAATGGAGACCTTTCAATAGAGCGGAGGCGAACTGATCAACGAGAAAGAGGCCCTACTCACTACAAACGAATACACCACAAGATCGAACTGCACTCATGCCTCTGCCGCATCAAGTTGACCGACCCCCAGTTCTTCTATCAATCATGTACGTAGGTAGGGTCCCCCATTCTGATTGGTATATCATGAAAAATTAAAGCCATTTGCACCAGGCGCACTGCGCTTTCCCTTGCCTAGATGTTCGCCTTTCTAAGTCAAGTAATGGTGACCCGCCGAAGACTGGAGCCTCATAACATGTTGACGAAGACCCCCGAACTGAGGGTTCGATCAGTAGAGGGGACCCCCGGAAGAAGAATAGCCCCGCTCTCTAGCCGACTGATCCCGTTGATCATATAACTGGGAGGGAACGTGTCACATTAGAGGTGAACGATCAGAGATGTCCGATAATTACCACGATGAGGCTGGTCCCTCTTTTATTTTTGTAGACTAAGCTATGAATATGAATGAATGCCGGGCTCTTTCTTTCACTGCTAACCCCAAGAAGTTTCTTAATGCTGATATTTTCTGTTTCGTCGAGCCCCGAGCTTGTGGTCCTCCTTTGAGTGTGGGTTCCATTGGATGAATCTCTCAAGTCAAGGTTCACGTACATAGCAGCAAGAATGGTGCAGCGCCTATTTATCGTTCTCGCTCGGGAGCCAAAACGAACACGCCTGCTACCTACTGTACTGGACCTTCGACCAGGCATTATACCCTTGTCGAATCGGAACCAACCACCACTGTATTGCGCTCGAACAGTTGAGCGGCCGCCGGCCAGCAACTTCCGTACCGTACACAGATATAGATTCATTCTTCGTACCTGGTCCAACTTCACAACCCTTCGCGGGTTGGTCAGAAGTCAGTCTTGTTTGGTAAGACTCTATTGAACAAAGCAAAGAAAAGAGAGTGCTCGACCGGAACAACGGCCAACAAAGACCGTAATTACATAGATAACAGCTCCTCCCTTTCTCCGGCTTTAAGGCGAACCGTATGGCGGCTGGAAAGAAAGACGACCTCACCTTCTCGTAGATGGTGTCAGTGAGAGCAACTTGAGTATCCCCCGTTGACCTTCTTTTGTAGATAGAATCTTCAATGAGTGTAAACAACTTACTAATAAAGGTGCGCTTGTTGAGTAAGGCCGTTTTCTTGCAGGAGTGCTAACGCGCGCCCTGATTCTTCGCTTGCTCCGCAGTACGAGCCTCATACAGAGCCCCTTTAATATGATGAGGAGAAGGCCAGACCCAACCCCGCCCTCTTTTCTGCACCAATCTTTATTTACGACTATATTTATATATTTGGGGTGTATAGCTCAGTTGGTAGAGCATTGGGCTTTTAACCTAATGGTCGCAGGTTCAAGTCCTGCTATACCCAAACAAACCTACCTTAC